TTCATCGATCTTACTAACCACAATAGATCAAATAGCAATGGATACGACTATTCCAACAGTTAGACCTTTCTTTGATATGGATTCTCTATTCCTAATGGCTGTGGTACAGAAAATACTGTGTAAAGAAAAGAGTAGAGTAGACAAGGAATGAAAATCTCCCTCTCGGTCTATGATACCTAAATGGAAGAAAAATCCGGATCAAACCCTTATTTATCTTAACCTTAGGTTAATTTACTTCGCCGAAAGGGAGCAAAATGGGTCGAACCCTTATTCTTATTAGTGTTGATTTTATTTTTGTTAGGTTTAAGTCTGACGAGAATAATATTCTACAACTAGCAATTCATTTATTTTCAAACCGACCCATTTACTATCTATTATTTGATTGACTAATCCTTTATATTGGAATGGTTGAAGAGTCAAATGGTTTGGCAATTCCTCATGGGGGGATGAATCGAGAGAATTTTGAATTAGAACTTTAGATTTTTGTTCATCCCTCGCCGCAATAGTATCTCGGGGTTTGCAGCGATAACTTGGTATATCTACTATACGACCATTGACTAAAATATGTCTATGGTTAACTAATTGGCGAGCTCCCGGAATAGTCGGAGCCATACCTAAGCGAAAAAGAATGTTATCAAGGCGCATTTCAAGTAATTGTAGTAAAACCTGACCTGTTGACCCTTTTGCCTTTCCGGCGATACGAACGTATTTAAGTAATTGTCGTTCTGTAAGACCATAATGAAAACGCAATTTTTGTTTTTCTTCTAGGCGAATTCGATATTGGGATTTTTTCCCGGAACGCGATTGGTTTCTAAGATCACTTCCAGCTCTGGGCCTTTTATTAGTTAGCCCTGGTAAAGCCCCCAGGCGGCGTATTTTTTTGAAACGAGGACCTCGGTAACGCGACATAAAGACTCCTTCTTCTTATTTATATTTAATTATTAATTCTTATTGATGAAATTTCATTCTACAGAATAAACCTAAACTAAAGATGAACTAAATTCTAAATAAAGCGAAATTTACTGAAGTATTATTCTATTAAAGAATAATGAGATGAGTTGGATAAATATCCAGATATTTATATTCTATATATAGAAAAAGAAAAGGATTCTTTTCGTTAGATAGTTGGAAATTCCTATCACATAATAAAGCAAGGGCTTTTGCCAAAAGAGGAAGACATTTTTTTTTCAATATTCTTTGATTTCAAATAAAACATAGAATAAAATAAATAGAGAAAAGCCGACTATCGGAATCGAACCGATGACCATCGCATTACAAATGCGATGCTCTAACCTCTGAGCTAAGCAGGCTCACATAACATAAATTCGACATGTATAAGAATTAAATAAACTCTTAGAATCTTTGCTATTCACTATTATACTATTTTAATTCTTAGCTATTCATAATGAATATTAATATATTAAAGAATAGAATATAGAATTTCAAATAACTGTTAAATATTATAGAAGATAACGATTAATCTAGCGATATAGAATTTCCATTTTTCTTTTTTATCACAATAAAAAAAAAAAAAGAATCGACCGTTCAAGTATTCGAAATTTCATGGGTAAATGAGTGGAAGAGAGACAGATGTATAGCGTATGTATCCACCTATATTGAATTGCCGATACAGAAATGATAAAATCGTTTTTGATTGGACCGAATATAAGCCTCCTATAGATATGATGAAAGAAGAAATCAAAGACAAAGAGGAGAAAACACTTTTTCGAGACAGGAATCAGCATCTATCTAATGAATTAAACGGTTCCGGTATAAATGAAAGAAAAAGAACGATATCACAATGAGATTTTCATCTCAAAAAGGGGGATATGGCGAAATCGGTAGACGCTACGGACTTAATTGGATTGAGCCTTGGTATGGAAACTTACTAAGTGATAACTTTCAAATTCAGAGAAACCCTGGAATTAATAAAAATGGGCAATCCTGAGCCAAATCACGTTTTCCGAAAACAAACAAAGGTTCAGAAAGCGAAAATCAAAAAGGATAGGTGCAGAGACTCGATGGAAGCTGTTCTAACGAATGGAGTTGATTGTCTTACGTTAGTAGAGGAATCCTTCTATCGAAACTTCAGAAAAGATGAAGGATAAACCTGTATACATAATAGAGAAGAATTGTTGTCAATTGATTCCATATTGAAGAAAGAATCGAATATTCATTGATCAAACCATTCACTCCATAATCTGATAGATCTTTTGAAGAACTGATTAATCGGACGAGAATAAAGATAGAGTCCCGTTCTACATGTCAATACCGGCAACAATGAAATTTATAGTAAGAGGAAAATCCGTCGATTTCAAAAATCGTGAGGGTTCAAGTCCCTCTATCCCCAAAAAGACCATTTGGCTCCCTAATTCTTTATCGTATCCTTTTTTTTCTTTATCCTTTTTTCGTTAGCGGTTCAAAACTCCTTATCTTTCTCATTCACTACTCTTTATACAATGAGCGGAAAATCACATGTGATATATATGATACATGTACA